TCGTTATAGAACAGGGTATTCTATAGTATCAATAATAAATAGGTATGAATAGAGCAAAAGAAGAGGGGGATAAAATAGTAGAGAAAAAGTTATACAAAGCTATATACGAGTCATCCACACCCTCTCTTTTTGTATTTCATTAATTGAATTTCGTTTGATTAAGACTAAGTTCCGTAACCCCCCCCCCCTTCTTTGAAATATCATGAACAGTTCCTGTAGGCTGAGCACCCTTTTCAAGGAAATATAGAATAGCAGGAACATTTAAATAGGTTTGATTATTTATCGGATCATAAAAACCCACTTTCCGAAGATCCCTTCCTTCTCTTCGGGATCGAACATCAATTGCAACGATTCGATAAACGGCGCATTGGGATAGATGTAGATGAATAAGACCCCCCCCCCCTAGAAACGTATAAGAAGTTTTCTCCTCGTACGGCTCAAGAAAAAATGATTAGAAGTTATGTCTATATATAGAATTAGAATGTCAAATAGATCCATAAAACTATCAAATCAATTAGACATTGAAATCCTTTTTTCTTCTTCTTTGTTCAAAAAAAAAAAAGCATTTGTACTCTCATAACTCAAGTTGAATAACTCTCAAATAGCTCAAAAGAAAATCCTTAGCCATTTCATTTATTGAGTGGTCTCTAACCCCCTTTTTTTTTGTTTGTCTCGTTTAGAATCTATTTTGATTCTTCATTCTGATCTAGTTGTTGAGACAATTGAAAACGGTATTTCCTTGTTCCAGGATCCTTTATCTTTTCTTTGGATCATTAGGTTTAGACATTACTTCGGTGACCTTTAATCGTTTCAAAAATGGTAGCAACATACCCCTTTTTATTTGTGATTTCTTTCTATCAAAGAATCATACAAATAGTTGATTCCCGCATGATACACTTTTACTTTTGATCAAAAGAATTTTACCAATTTCGACAAATTTTCCTTTTGGATTTAAAAATTGCTTGAATCGGATCCTTTCCTTTCGATTTCTATATCGAAAATATACTTACGAAGTTGTTCCAACTTATTGCTTGGCACTAACCCTAGATCCTTGCCCCTAAGAAATGAATAAATACTTTCTACTCGAGCTCCATCCTGTACTATTTACATTACAACCCAACAAAAAAACGAAGGTTCTAGTAGAACAGAACAAAGGATGTCGAGCCAAGAGCACCTTCATTTCTATATAATAGAAAATGGTGGATGTAAAAATCCACAGATGATCATGTCCTTCAAGTCACACGTTGCTTTCTACCACATCGTTTCAAACGAAGTTTTACCATAACATTCCTCTAATTTGTAACCGGTATGTAATTGATTCAATTATGGAATCATGAATAGTCATTGGTTCGGTCGGCACATAGTAATCTATACCTTTTCCTTCTATATGAAATGAAAATGAATAGGTAATTTATGAAAAGAAAAAGTCTCAAAAAAGATTTAATTGAAAAAATTGACTACCTCGATATCACTATTTGAATAAAGTTTTACTAAGGATTGTATTTGATCATCATAAGAGAGATAAATCCATATTCGGATTGAACCATCAATGATTTAAAACAGAAAGATCGATCGAAAAACAAAAACAAATAGAATTTCTTTTTTTTTTTCGTAGATTAGATAAAAAAAGACTGGTGAAAGGGAAGATTTAGGTTGTTATTCTTTCATTTCATCCTGAAAAATAAAATCAGAATCGCAAAGAATAGGTGATTTCCATATCTATCAGATAGACTAAACAATTGTTATTGGAAGTAATTATGGATATTCTATGTTAAATATTTAACATTGAAATAGAAGGACAGCAATACACGCATATAAGCATTTCCTCATTTTATTTTCTGCGTAGTTTCTTTGACTTGAGGTTCAATAATATTTCCCTAGTGAATAGGATGTATGAATCACCCCCGCCTCAATTGGCACATGGATTTCCCTTTATTGATTAGAGCCAAACAACAAATACCTAAAAATGAGGGAAAAATAAAATACATCTGTTACATATAACTTGATTCTTTGTGGGACAGACACAGATATTCAAAATTGCTATCTTCCATTGCTGATTAACTCCGATCTACTCCCGCCCCTCCAATTCATTCTATGGAGATGATGAATCATAAATAACGAAAAGGATCTTATTTAAATTTTAATTTAACGGGATGCTAGACTATCTTGTATAGATACAAAACCAAACAGGTCCAGATTACGTCATTGTTCCGATTTTTTGATTTTATTTACCTAAACCCGTCTTTATCTTAAGAGACTTAATCGCATTGATGGAATTCAATCAGTACCAAGGCTACCTTCTTTTTGAGAATTCCTAAATCAAAAGAGAATAAACGGATTCTTATCTGAATCATTAAAACTCAGAAAGAAGAATCACATTCTCTCCAATATTATACTCTTAAACATTAAACATAAAGTTAAACATAAAAAGAAGGTTGTTCAAAACGGCAATCTTTATTCTGATATATAATGAGTAGGCTCTGGGACGGAAGGATTCGAA